ACCAAAAATCATCTAAAAACCCCACAACAAAAATTCCCAAAAAATTACAAAATTATTTAAAACCTATTATACTTATATACATAAGTATTATAAAATAAATTATTTTAATAAGCTAAGCCTAGCAAATATATGTATCATATATTCACTCTTCTTAATTTTAAGAAAATATTACTTAATATAAGAAGAGTGAATATATGCTCATTTCATTAAATCTCTTTAAAAAAAAATAGATGAGTAAAAGATTAAAACCTATTTATAATAGTTTATATATATATAATAAAAACCAAAAAAACTAAAAAACAAATTAATAATAAATATACATTTTATTAATAAAATACAGATTACTATAATTAAGGTAATGATTTTTATTAATTCTTCAATTCAAGGTAGTCTACATTTCTTTTTTCTTCAGGAGGAGCCCCCTTTTTGGGGGGGACCGGGGGCTCCTCCAAAAGAAAGGAAGTATACCTGAGAATTTAAAAGAATGGTAAAATAAATTTTAAATCCCACAAAAATTATAATTACAAATAATTATAATTTCGTAATAACTATGATTAAAATACTAATATATTTAAACTAAAAATTTTAAATAAATTCTTATCATTTATTTTATAAAAAATAAATAATATTATCCTATCTATGTCGAATAAAAAATTTATTAATAACCTTCAAAAATTTTATGGTAAAAATTTGAAAATTAAAAAGCAAAAACGAGAAAAAAAAAGTCCATTTTTTCAAAAAAATGAACCACTTTTTTGACTTACAACAATTAAAGTGTTAAAGCACTTGAAAATTTGATTTTCACAGAGATGAAATACATCTAATTGTATTAATATTTTAACTATATTCAAAATTTTAAATTTTAATAAACTAAATATATTAATATACACCACAATGCGTACAAATATGTAAAATTACTTTTATAAATTTAAAAATAAATGTAACTTAAAAATACTGATAAATATTAATTATATTTAAGAAAATTAATTTAAAAATAAATTAATCAATAGTGCCAGCAGTTGCGGCTATACTTTATATTTATCATATTTTATCAAATTGATATATCTTTTATAATAAAAAACCAAATTATAGTGAAATATATATTTAAAAATATAAATTTTATTAAATCAATTAAATACTAGACAACAAAATAGGATTAGATACCCTAGTATGCTAAATTTCTAAGGTAGTAATTCTAATTAAAACCTAATTACAATGGCGGCTTTATCCAATTAGAGGAACTTGTTACATAATCGACAACCCACGTTAACTTTCACTTTAATTATAAATTTATATATCGCCATCTAAAGAATAATTTCAATCAATTATTCTTAATAATATATAAAAAGTTAGGTCAAGGTGTAGTTTATATTAAAGATGTAAATGAGTTACATTAAACCAAATTTAAGGACTTAAAAAACAAACTTTTTAACAAAAAAGGATTTATTAGTATTAATTTAATAATATTTTATTATGAAATATAATCATAAAGTGCACATATCGCCCGTCACCCTTAATTTCAATTAAGGCAAGTCGTAACATAGTTGATATTTTGGAAAAAGTATCAAGAACAATCAAGCTTATAAAAGCATTTCATTTACACTGAAAACAATCTTATTTAATTTAACAAAAACCTTCTAATGAAAAAATTCATCATATCATATAATTCAATTTCAATTAAAATCTGAAAAGACTACAACTATTTTATATAAGAATTATCAAATTCCTTTAGTATCAGGAAATAATTAAAATATAATTTAAATTAAAATCTCGAAATCATATGATCTATTATTCATAACAATATATGTAATAATATATTATTATAATAAATAATAGTAATTAAACATTATACGAATATGATGATATCTAGTTTTTTAAAAAGAAATAAAATCCAATAATATTTTATATTATAATATATAAAAATAATAAAGTAAATATCAAACTTAATAAAAGAATAACAGTATCTATATAGTTTAAAAACTTAACTTCTAATATAATATTATTCTTCTATTAAAATAATACTATAATTATTAAATAATATTATTATTATTAGATTTATTATATAAATTAATATAATTCAACTATAATTTAATGAATGTTTATCAAAAACATCTCTATAAGCTGTCATTTATAGTAAGATCTGCTCACTGATTTATTAAAGAGCCGCAATTTCGTGCTAAGGTAGCATAATCATTCGTCTTTTAATTGAAGACTAGAACAAAAGATTTAACATTTAAATTTATCTTAATAATTTAAAACTTAAACTTCTCTTAAATGTAAAAAGACATTTATATAAAAGAAAGACGACAAGACCCTATTGAACTTTACTTTAGTTAAACTGGGGCAGTTAATTAATTATTATTTTAATAAAAATGTATATCTACCTATCCATTAAAATTGAATAATCAAGTTACCATAGGGATAACAGCATAATTATATTCTAAAGTTCCCATTCCAAAAATAGATTATGACCTCGATGTTGAATTAATAACCTAATTAGAGCAAGATTTAATACAGGAAGTCTGTTCGACTTTTAAAAAATTACATGATTTGAGTTCAGACCGGTGTAAGCCAGGTCGGTTTCTATCTTCTAATCATTCTTAATAGTACGAAAGGACCATAAGAATTAATATAAATTAACTTATTAGCAAATAAATGCATTAGAATTAGAATCTAAAAATACTTATATAATATTTTGTATTAATATACTTATTATTACAATTAGAATCTTAGTAAGAGTAGCCTTTTACACTATTCTAGAACGAAAAATTTTAGGGTATATTCAAATTCGAAAAGGTCCTAATAAAGTTGGTTTCATAGGAATTTTACAACCATTCAGCGATGCATTAAAACTTTTCAATAAAAATATTATCTCATCAGAAATAATAAATCTTCTACTATCAACCTCAACTCCAGCAATATCATTATTTATTAGAATATTAATAATTCCAATTATTTCATATAATAATCATTCACTATATGATAATAAACATAATATTCTATTATTCTTTATTTTATCAAGATTATCCGTATACTTTATTTTACTAATTGGATGATCTGCCAATTCAAAATATAGCCATTTAGGCTCAATCCGAAGAGTAGCACAAATAATCTCATACGAAGTTTCATTTTTCCTAATAATTTTATTTATTTCCATTATTTCATATTCCTATTCATTTAATAGAATTTCTATATCTCAACATCTTATTTCCTTCTTTTGAGGAAATATATTACTTTTCATTATATGAATTATTACATGTCTAGCTGAAACTAATCGAAGTCCATTTGACTTCGCCGAAGGAGAATCCGAACTAGTATCAGGATTTAATGTAGAATACATAGGAGGATGATTCGCATTAATCTTTTTAGCTGAATATATAAGAATAATTATTTTAAGAATAATTACATCTATAATATTCTTCTCATCCTTAAATTATCCTACAACATGATTAATCCTAATTATAATTAGAATCTTACTTCTATGAGTACGAGGGACATACCCTCGTTTTCGTTATGATATACTTATAAAATTAAGATGAAAAATCTTCTTACCCATCTCAATTTTAATTCTCCCCTTAACAATAAATATAACATTTTATAATCTATAGATTATAAACTTACAAAGCTTCTGTTTTACTTAAACTAATCAACCCGACTTTAAAGGAAAATCCTTTATAATTACTTTCAAAATAACTAATACTAAAGTCACAACATAAATAAATCTTGCATTTCATAAACTACTCAAAATAAAAAAAATAATATAAAATAAATTAATCTAAAAATTATACCCATTAATATATAAGGAAGTTCTACTACACATGCACCAATTCACGTTAATAACATTCAATTAATTACAAAAATTCAAAAAATCCATTTCATTATATAAAAAAAAGTTCTTCGAAATTTATGATTAAACAATATAGGTAAAAAATAAAAAATAATTACAGATATTACTAAAGCAATTACTCCCCCGATCCTACTTGGAACCGAACGCAAAATAGTATATGCAAATAAAAAGTATCATTCGGGTTGAATATGAACAGGTGTTACCAAAGGATCAGAAGAAATAAAATTTTCCACATCCATAAAAATATAAGGAGACATTATACAAATTAATATAAAAAAAATTATAAAAACTCCAAAACCATAAATATCCTTATATCTATAATAAGGGTGAAAAAAAATTTTATCGCCATTTCTTCTAAGACCTATAGAATTCCCAGAACCCGTCTCATGAAGAAAAAATAAATGCAAAACTACCATAAATAAGATTACAAAAGGAAGAACAAAATGAAAAGAAAAAAAACGAGTTAAAGTAGGATTTCCAACAGCAAAACCTCCTCAAATCCACTCTACCAAAAATACCCCAACATAAGGAATTGCCGACAACAAATTTGTAATAACAGTTGCTGCTCAAAAAGACATTTGTCCTCAAGGTAAAACATACCCTAAAAAAGCAGTAGCTATCGAAAGTAATAAGATAGTAACCCCTCTAAACCAAGTCTTATAAAATCGATAAGAACCATAATATAATCCACGCCCAATATGAATATATATTAATAAAAAATACATTCTAGCACCATTAGCATGGATTACTCGCAATAACCAACCATAATTAACATCTCGCATCATATGAATTACAGAATCAAATGATAAATTAACATCCCCTCTAAAATGAAAAGATAAAAATAACCCAGATAAAATTTGAATTCCCAAAAATACACCCAACAAAGATCCAAAATTCCAAAAATAACTTAATCTAGAAGGAGAAGGCAAATCAACCAAAGAATCTCTAATAACCTTAAATAATTTATCTCCTTTACGTAAAGAAATAAACACATAACTTTATTTAATCTATCAAATTAACCCTTTAATCAGGCACCTTTATAATATACACGAATAGCACCACAACCAATAAATCTTAATCAAACTACTAACAACATAATCATTAATAAAAATCTAATTATAAATAAATTAAACAATCTCATAAATGATCTTCACAATATAATAGATATAAAACTATGCTTCAAATCCATTATTCAATAATAATAGCTTCCAATTATTATAAATAATAATCCTATCAGATACATCAAATTATAATTTTCAAATCTCTCATTAGGAATTAAACTCACCATATAAGTAAATAATACTAATACCCCTCTCAACATAACTATTATTAACACATACCCAAACCAATAACCTCTCATTATTACATAAATTATATAAGAATATAATAATACAATTATAATTAATATTCTAATTATTAATATAGGTTGAATTCCTCTTACAAATAATATTCTCATTAAAATAATAAACATTACCAAAAGTTCTAATTAGTTTAACTTAAAACATCTACTTTGGATGTAGAAAACAATTATATGAATATATTAATAATAATAATCATAATAGGAATAACAAGAATATGCTGATGACGAAAAAATATTATTCTTATATTATTAAGATTAGAACTTCTAATTATATCTTTATTTACAATTATAATTAGAACAATTTCACTATCATCCATCTCATCACTATTAATTATATTAGCTATAATAGTAAGAGGATCAAGAACCGGTCTAAGATTATTAGTATCCATTTCTCATATACACAACTCTTCAAATTCATATTATATCAACTTACTAACCTCTGATAATATTAATTCCTATATCATTTATAATTCTTATTATTACTCTTATAAAAAATTCAATCATAAACATTTCAATAATTATTATAACAATAATTCTAATTACAATTATAATCAAAACAAACATTTCATTCACTATTAATTCATTCCTAATTCACTTAGACAATCTAGCATTAATTATAATAATTCTAACTATAATCAGAACAATTTTAATTATCATTTCCTCCTCTAACCTTACAAAAATTTCTATAACTATATTACCAATTAATATAATTCTACTAATCACATTCATATCTAAAAATATTATAACTTTTTACATCTCATTTGAATTAGTTCTAATTCCAACTATAATCTTAATTACTATAAATGGTAAACAACCTGAACGTCTTCAAGCCAGCATCTATTTAATTATCTATACAGTAATAGCATCATTACCTCTACTTATAAGAATTATTATACTTAAAATAAATTCATCTTTTATATTTATAAATATTAATTTAATTAAATTTAACATAATTATATTCATTATATTAGCATTTATAGTAAAAATACCAATATATTTTACTCATCTTTGGTTACCAAAAGCTCACGTAGAAGCTCCTCTAGAAGGTTCAATAATCCTAGCCGCAGTTTTATTAAAATTAGGAGGTTATGGAATTATCCGATTCATACCTATTTGTATTTCATCAATTAAATCAATAAACAATTGAATTATTAGAATTAGACTTATTGGAGCTTCAGCCACTAGAATAAATTGCATCCGACAAAAAGACTTAAAATCATTAATTGCATATTCTTCAGTAGCACATATAGGTTTCGTATTAACAGGATTATTTACCATAAATTCTATCGGAACAATAGGAGCCCTACTAATAATAATTGCACATGGTTTATCATCATCAGCACTTTTTTTATTAGTAAACGATATTTATATTAAATATCATACACGAAACATTTTATTATTTAAAGGAATATTAAGAATCATACCTAATATAACATTTTGATGATTTATATTTATATCACTTAACATTTCAGCTCCTCCAACAATTAATACCTTAAGAGAAATTATATTAATAACAAATCTACTTTCCTGAAATAATTCATCAATATTAATAATCTTTATTTTATCTTTAATAACATCATCATTCTCCTTAATAATATTTATTAACATTATTCACAACAAAAATTCAATACAACCTTCCTTAATCACCCCACCAAAAATTCATCTATCATTAATAATTCATTTCATTCCATCAATTATAATTATTATAAAACCAGAAATATTATTCATATAGTAATTTAGTTTAATCATAAAACAATAGTTTGTGGAACTATAATCTCTTATATCAATTTTACATCAACTATTTTAATAATTATATCTACAATTCCATTACTTATAAGACTATTTATAATAAAAGAAAATATATTCATTTTAATAAAAATTCCTTTATCAAACATCTATTCAATATTAATTCCAATCGATATCATATTCGATTGAATATCTATAATATTTCTAGGAACTGTGATATTAGTATCCAGACTAATCATTATATACAGATTATATTACATTCCTAATATAGAATACAAACAATTTTTATTACTTCTACTAATATTCGTTTTATCAATAAGAATTTTAATTTTAAGAAATAATCTATTCTTAATCCTATTAGGGTGAGACGGATTAGGACTATCTTCCTATATCTTAGTAATTTATTATCAAAATTTCCCTTCAGCTGCCTCAGGTACCATTACTCTTCTCAGAAATCGAATTGGTGATATCATAATTTTATTATCTAGAGGATTATTAACAATTTCATCCAACTGAAATTTCAATATAAATTCAGAATACTCTTTAATAATTATAATATTACTAATTCTAGCAGCATGTTCAAAAAGAGCTCAATATCCATTCTCAGCTTGATTACCAATAGCTATAGCAGCTCCAACTCCCATTTCAGCCTTAGTACACTCATCTACCCTAGTAACAGCTGGAGTATTCCTAATACTTCGAATTTCAACCTATTTACATCCAAACACTATATTTTTATTAATTATTATTTCCAGAATAACAGCCATATATTCCAGTATATCAGCAAATTGAGAACAAGATATAAAAAAAATTATTGCCCTATCCACTTTAAGACAAATCGCAATAATAATATTTGCCATTTCACTAAACTCTTTAATCTTAGCTTTTATACATCTAATCATCCACGCTATATTTAAATCAGCAATATTTTTATGTGCAGGAATCATAATTCACGAATCATCTTATCAAGATACACGCATAATAGGAATTAACTTTTCTAACCTTCCATTAACCTTATCAATATTAGGTATTAACAGCATAGCACTAATAGGAATCCCTTTTATATCAGGATTCTTTTCAAAAGATATAATTATTGAAAACCTAATCATTATAAAAACTAATATATTCCTATATATGTTAATAATTATATCAATTGGAATAACAGCATCATATACAATACGAATATCATTTCAAACAAATAAATCATATATTAAAATTAACCCTATTCAATCTAACCACATCTCAATTAATGCTGTTATTCCAATCACAATATTAAGATTAATAGCAATTTCATCAGGATCATGACTAACATGAATCGTATCCCCAGAACAAATATTCTTAATTAGAATTAAATACAAAATCTTTATTATTTTATGTTTAACAACAGGATTAATACTAGGTTTCATACTTCAATTTAAAAATAAAAAATTCATTAAAATAGGAATATCATCTATCTCCCTATGATTTAATCATTTAACCTCAACCACCCCTATCATCCCTATATATCATCCTATACAAATATTTCATAATATTGACAAACAATGACAAGAAAAATACGGCCCAAATCAATCTTACAATTTACTTTACATAGCAAATACATTACCAGAAATATCAAAATCATCAATACTATTCTCATTAATATTAATATCATTAATCCCTTTATTTATATTTTAAATATATAGCTTATATAGAGCAATTTACTGAAGATAAAGAGGACTAACTCATCTTTATCATGAAATAATAACGTGATAATTCACCATATTTTCCAATACTTAAGTCGAAATTAAGCCGCTATTTTAAAGCACATATTCATGCAGCTTCCGCTATAAATAAGTTAGCAGCTTATCTATACACTATTCATATAGTATGGATATCCATTTTAATTAATTGCAAATTAATCTAAAACTACCTTTCAACACAACCAAGACTTACCGGCTTTTCCCGGTTCCCCCTGAACCGGAAAAAAGGGGGAACCTAGCCGTACCTTAATTACTTCTTTTCATTAACAATGAAATTGCTATCAGCTCCTTTTCTAATTGGCAGATTAATGCATTAAGTTTAAGCCTTAATTATGAACCTCTAATCAATCCAATGAACCACAAAAATATTCGTACATTAAACCCACCATCAAAATTAACAAAAAAATAATAAACACTCATAATCCTACTTCTCTCTCCATCAAAAATGGTAACGGCAATATCAACGAAATTTCCACATCAAAAATAATAAACAAAATTGAGATCAAAAAAAAACGGTAAGAAAAATATATTCGAGTATAAGAATTAGGCTCAAACCCACACTCATAAGAACTAACTCTTTCTATATCATATATATTTTTATAAAATATCAACACAAAAATTAAATAAACTACCACAACTAATAATATTGATAAAATCAATCTCACAATAAAAATGAGAATCACCTTTTAATTGGAAATTAAATGTACTATATACTATTATATTTAAGTACCCCATCAATAAACTACTGAAAATAAAAATAATCATACCACATCTACAAAATGTCAATATCAAGCAGCTGCTTCAAATCCAAAATGATGTCTATTAGTTAAATGATTATTTACTAATCGAATTCAAATCACAAACAAAAATAATGTTCCCACAATTACATGAAATCCATGAAATCCTGTAGCTATAAAAAAAGTAGATCCGTAAACAGAATCACTAATTCTAAAAGACGCTATATAATATTCAAATCCTTGTAATATTAGAAAATATAATCCTAATAATCAAGTTATCATTAATGCATTCTTAGCTCCATCCCAATTATCATTTAATATAAATTGATGAGCTCACGTAACAGTAACCCCTGAAGCTAATAAAATAACAGTATTTAACAAAGGAACCTGAAAAGGATTAAAAGGAAAAATCCCACTTGGAGGTCAAAATGATCCTAATTCAATCGTAGGTCTTAGGCTTGAATGAAAGAAAGCTCAAAAAAAAGATACAAAAAAAAATACTTCACTAACAATGAATAAAATTATTCCAACTATTAACCCACTTAATACCACACTAGAATGTAATCCTTGAAAAGTTCTCTCACGAATTACATCACGTCACCACAATAATGCAACAACAATTAATAATAATAAAGATTCAAATAATAAATCCACCTCATAAAATGAAAACATCTTAATTATACCTATAACTACCCCTAGAGCCCCAAACCCTACAATCAAGGGTCATGGTGAAATATTAACTATATGATATGGGTGAAAAAACTTTTCCAAAAGTTAATAATATTCCAAAGCATATAACAATAATAAAATTCTAAATACAAATCCCTGAATAATAGCTACACCAAACTCTAATACTAATAATATACTTTGAAATAATAAAGATATTGAAAAACCTAATATTCTATATAATCTAACTCTAGATAATAAACCAATAATCAAATGACCAGCTATTATATTAGCAGCTAATCGAACTGATAAAGTAAAAGGACGAATTAAATGTCTTACACTCTCAATTAATACTATTATAGGAGCTAACAATAAAGGACTTCCATTAGGAACTAAATGAGCCGCTCTAATCCTAAATCCTTTAATTCAACCTATTAAAAAAAAAGATATTCATATAACCAGCCCTATACCTAATGTAATATATAAATGAGCTGTACTAGTAAAAACAAAAGGAAACAAACCCATTAAATTTCTTAAAACCAAATAAATAAAAGTTATTACACAAACAAAATTCAAAGCCACATAATTAGGAAAAGAAACTTCCTTAAATACCTTTCTAACCCCAAGAAATATAGATTTAAACATTAAAAAAAATCCACTATCAATTAAATAGTACCTCATAGGAACTAATATAAAAACAATTAATATAATAATTCAATTAATAGACAATCCAAAATAAGAAGTTGGATCAAAAACTGAAAACAAATTAACTATCATTTATATGTAATTAATATATTCATATAATATTTATCAAAAGATAATAAAATTCACTTATCCTTATAATAATATAACATAATCAATACTAAAACAATAAAAAGTCTCATCATAACTGAATAAATTCATATTAAAGGTATCAACTGAGGAATACAATCATCTTTAACTTGACAAGTTAATATTAATTTAACTACATTATTCATAATTAATTTAAGAGACTAACACCTCTATTCGGCCACATAACTAAATTCAAATTCTTAAAAATTCATTTCGAGGAATTACTATTATTATAATAGGCATAAAACTATGATTAGCACCACAAATCTCAGAACACTCCCCAAAAAATGTTCCAACACGATTAAAATTAAATGATAATTGATTTAACCGACCAGGAATAGCATCCGCTTTCACCCCTAAAGAAGGGATAGTTCAAGAATGAATTACATCAGCTCCTGAAATAATTATTCGAATATTAGTATTACAAGGCACAACTAATCTGTTATCTACATCTAACAAACGAAATATAGTTTCATTATCATCTAATATATAAGAATCAAACATTTTTAAATCAAAATCTCTATATTCATAAGATCAATATCACTGTCGACCTAACAATTTAATTGTTATATCATATGACTCAGACTCCTCTATCAAATATAATAAACGTAAAGACGGAAAAGCAATAAATACAAGAAAAATAGCAGGTAAAATTGTTCAAATCAATTCTAATTCCTGTCCTTCAAACATACCTAAATTGTATATTTTAGATATACAAGAACAAATTAATATATAACCTACCAAAAACATTACTATAATTATAATAATTATAGTATAATCATGAAAAAAAATTAAATGCTCCATTACAGGAGATACACCATCTTGAAAATATAAAGATCCTCACACTGGCAAAAGTTAATCAACAGACAATAAATTTAATTGAATAAATGTATGATCCAAAGGAGGAATATTATTAATTCATTCCAATGATGATGATATATAATAGCTATCATAAAAAGAGTATTTCATCACTAATCCTTCCCAAACAATATATATAAACAAAAATACAGCAACTACAGATAATACAGAGCCCAACGATGATACTATATTTCAAAATAAAAAAGCATCAGGATAATCTGAATACCGTCGTGGCATTCCATTTAACCCTAAAAAATGTTGAGGAAAAAAAGTCAAATTTACACCTAAAAATATTACCATAAATTGTAATTTAGTTTTCTTTTCTCTAAGCACCACTCCAAAAAATAAAGGAAATCAATACGTAATTCCAGCTATAATAGCAAAAACAGCCCCTATTCTTAATACATAATGAAAATGTGCAACAACATAATAAGTATCATGCAAAACAATATCTAAAGAAGAATTAGACAATACTACTCCTGTAATTCCCCCTAATGTAAATAAAAATACAAATCCAATACACCACATTAAAGGAGTATCAATCTTAAAATAAGAACCATACAAAGTAGCTATTCAACTAAATACCTTAATTCCAGTGGGAACCGCAATTACTATAGTAGCAGCTGTAAAATAAGCTCGAGTATCTACGTCTATTCCTACAGAAAATATATGATGTGCTCATACAACAAAACCTATTCCACCAATTCCAACCATAGCATAAATCATTCCTAAAGATCCAAAAGGCTCCCGCTTTCCCACTGAAGCACTAATTACATGAGATACAATTCCAAATCCGGGTAAAATTAAAATATAAACCTCAGGGTGACCAAAAAACCAAAATAAATGTTGAAACAAAATAGGATCTCCCCCTCCAGCAGGATCAAAAAAAGAAGTATTAAAATTACGATCAGTTAATAATATAGTAATAGCACCTGCTAACACAGGTAAAGATAATAATAATAAAACAGCTGTAATAACTACAGATCACACAAATAAAGGAACCTTATCCAAAGTTATACCAACTAATCGTATATTAATTACAGTTGAAATAAAATTAATAGCACCTATAATAGAAGATGCTCCAGCTAAATGTAAAGAAAAAATTGCAAAATCTACTGATCTTCCATTATGCCCAATAATGGAAGCTAAAGGAGGATAAACAGTTCATCCCGCACCAACCCCTATTTCTACTATAGATGATATAAACAATAAAAACAAAGAAGGAGGTAATAATCAAAATCTTAAATTATTCATCCGAGGAAAAGCCATATCAGGAGCACCTAACATTAAAGGAACTAATCAATTTCCAAATCCACCAATTATAATCGGTATAACTATAAAAAAAATTATTACAAAAGCATGAGCAGTTACAATTACATTATATATATGATCATTACCTAAAAGACTCCCTGTCTGACCTAACTCCATACGAATCAATACTCTTATTGCAGTTCCTACTATAGCAGACCAAGCACCAAATACTAAATATAAAGTTCCAATATCCTTATGATTTGTAGAATATAATCATCGCAGTAACTTCTTAGTTTACCAAAAACATTAAATTGCAAATTTAACTAATAAATCATTAGATGGTGAACTGTAAATTCACATTAGATTGCACTTTTAACTTTGAAGGTTAACAGAATTTTTATCTTAATAAACTATAATAACAAATATAAACCTATTAAAACCCCTCCAATAATTCCCATCACTCTAATTAAATCAGAATAATAACCATAATAATTATAAAAATATCCCACTATAATACAATTATAATAATTATAATCTAATATTACACTATAGATAACTCGCATATATACATATAATATAACAACTGAAACTATCACCAAAAACATTAAATATATTAAACTCAAGTCTATAATATTATACAAAGCTATTCACCTTAAATAAAAACCTAAAAAAGGAGGAATTCCTGCTATTCTCATCATCCCAAATAAAAACCAAACCTTCCTATCACTAGATCTTATCATTGAAAAATCAGTAATCTCACCCTCTATAAATAAAATAACTAAACATAACAACACAAGCCCATATAATATAATATAAATTAATCAATCCAATCCCCCTTTTATTATAATTAATATAATTCAACCTAAATGATGAATAGATGAATAAGCCATTAACTGCTTAATATTACATTGATTAAAAGACCCAAAAACTCCAACCAATAAACCCACTCAAACAACATATCACAAAATCCAATGAGAAAATATTACTATTAACATTAATGGTAAAATTTTCTGAAATAATATTAATATATAACAAGATATTCAATTTAAACCTGAACACACAGAAGGAAATCAAAAAAAAAAAGGACCTGCCCCCACTTTTAAACATAGAATTAAAGAAGTAATACCTCTTAAAATATCATAATCAATATAGAATATTGTAATTAAAATTACTGATCCCAAACTCTGAATAAAAAAATATTTCAAACAAGATTCAATAACCCCAAGTCTATATCGTCGATAAATTAAAATTAGAAAAGATATTATATTAATTTCCAATCCCATTCAAACAAAAAATCAATCATTTCTTCTTATTACTATTACAAATCTCACTAAATATATAAAAATAAATAAATATACCGAAGGTATTACTATAAATTCATTTATGAGGTATGAACTCATTAGCTTATTTAGCTGACCTAAAT